ACATCCCGTACGAAAGTTAATAGTATACCACTTCTACGAATAGCTCGTAATGCTGCGTCTCTTCCGAGACCGGGACCTTTTATCATGACTTCTGCTCGTTGCATACCTTGATCTACTACTGTACGAATAGCATTTGCTGCGGCAGTTTGAGCGGCAAAGGGTGTCCCTCTTCTCGTACCCTTGAATCCACAAGTACCGGCCGAGGACCAGGAAACCACCCGCCCCCGCACATCTGTAACTGTGACTATGGTATTATTGAAACTTGCTTGAACATGAATAACTCCCTTTGGTATTCTACGTGCACTCTTACGTGAACCAATACGTACATTCCTACGTGAACCAGTTCTCGGTATAGCTTTTGCCATATTGTATCATCTCATAAATATGAGTCAGAAATATATGGATATATCCATTTTATGTCAAAACAGATTTCTTATTTGTACATTGAGCCCTTTAGTGGGTCTGATTATCCTTGTCTTTGTTTATGTCTCGGGTTGGAACAAATTACTATAATGCGCCCCCGCCTACGGATTAGTCGACATTTTTCACAAATTTTTCGAACGGAAGCTCTTATTTTCATATTTGTCATTCCTTATCTTAATTCTTTTTTGGTAGAAAATAAGTTTCTTGAAATTTTGCATCTCGAATCGTATCGAATAAAAATGACCTAATCTTTCGAATCCTTGTTTCGGAGTCGATAAATTATACGTCCTCTGGTTGAATCATAACGACTTACTTCAATTTTGACTTTATCTCCTGGAAGTATCCGTATAAAACTACGTCGGATCTTTCCTGAAACGTAACCTAGAATCAGATCTTCATTATCTAACCGAACTCGGAACATGCCATTGGGAAGCGATTCAGTAATTAAACCTTCATGAATCCATTTTTGTTCTTTCATTTCAGGTAAAGCCCCCCTGAAGTATCAATTAATGGAGGAAAGACGATATTAGACAACTCACCCCCTTTCTTTTTTTTTTTACAAATAGGAAGAGGTTTCGGATCCCATTTGGATATTAAATGGATTACCATATATAACACAAAATTTCTCCACCGATTCGTTCTAGTCGAGCCTCCCGGTCTGTCATTATACCCCGAGAAGTAGAAAGAATTACAATTCCCATCCCACCTAAAATTCTAGGAATTCGTTGAGAGTTAGAATAGATTCGTAAACCGGGTCTACTGATCCGTTTTAAATTTAAAAAATTTCTATAGGGTCTTTTCCCATTCCTTCTATGTCGAAGGGTTAAAACCAAAAAATATTTGTTTTTTTCTCGATGTTTTCTGACGTTTTCGATAAAACCCTCTCGGAAAAGTATTTTAACAATATTTTCGGTAATATTAGTAGATGCTATGCGAACAACTCTTTTTCTATCCATATCAGCATTTCGTATAGAGGTTATTATCTCAGCAATAGTGTCTCTACCCATGATGAACTAAAATTATTGGTGTCTCAAAATTGGATATAATCAACATGTTTTTCTTTTTTTTTTTTTTTTATTGATTTATGAATAGGAATTTTGCAAGGTATATGCGTGAGACACAATCTACGAATTAATCTAGTTCTTAATCTATTTCTTTCAAATACCCCAAAGATATCACGATCTCATTTTATTTTATAATACCTCGGGAGCTAATGAAACTATTTTAGTAAAATTCAATTGTCTCAATTCACGGGGGATTGCCCCAAAAATTCGAGTTCCTTTTGGATTTCCTTCTTGATCAATCACAACTGCAGCATTGTCATCATACCGTATTATCATACCGCTGTCACGTTTTAGTTCTTTACAGGTACGAACAATTACAGCTCTCACTACTTCTGATTTTTCTAGGGGCATATTTGGTACTGCTTCTTTAATCACAGCAACAATAACGTCACCAATATGAGCATATCGACGATTACTAGCTCCTATGATTCGAATACACATCAATTCTCGAGCCCCGCTGTTATCCGCTACATTTAAATGGGTCTGAGGTTGAATCATATCAAATTTTTTTTTTATTCTTCCAATGCAAAGGATGAAGAAAATAAAAGAAATATTGTTTGTCCAAAAAAAGAAACCTGCGTTTTTGTTTCATCCCTAAGATTCATCTCTGTCGGTTCTACATTTTTATCCCGAAATAATAAATTGAGTTCGTATAGGCATTTTAGATGCTGCTATTAAAATAGCCCTTCTAGCTATATTTTCGGTTACTCCACCCATTTCATATAGTATTCGCCCCGGTTTAACAACAGCTACCCAATATTCAGGGGATCCTTTCCCCGAACCCATACGTGTTTCAGCAGGTCTTACTGTAACTGGTTTGTCTGGAAATATACGGACCCATATTTTTCCACCACGGCGTGCATTTCGTGTCATTGCTCGTCGACCTGCTTCGATTTGTCTAGATGTGATCCAAGCAGGTTCAAGTGCCTGAAGAGCATATTTACCGAAACAAATATGATTACCTCGATAAGATATTCCCTTCATTCTTCCTCTATGTTGTTTACGGAATCTAGTTCTTTTGGGGTTATAGTTGATGGTTGTTTCAGAATTCCATCTCTACTACAGAACTGGACGTGAGAGTTTCTTCTCATCCAGCTCCTCGCGACTAAAAGGATTCAAAATTGAATTTCAATTAATTTGAATAGATATTTGAATAGATAAGATATTAGTAGATATTAGAACATTTTTCTAAAAAAAAAATGTTTCTAATGTGCTAATAAATCTTGATTTTCTTTTGTCCTTTATCCAAAAAAAAAGAAAGTTTTCGCGGGCGAATATTTACTCTTGCAATCTCTATTTCAGTCATTGATTTCCGGTTCATTTCGCCATCCCGATTAGTGAATCAGTAAGATTCATTTGTTCAATAAAATCTTTTGCATTCACAGGTTACATCGTTCCCACCGCTTCGTATTTAATGGTTAGGTCAGAATTCTACAACGGAGCTCATAATCTAATTTATTCTTGAGTCAACCTTCTTAGTCTTTATTGGCTCGAAGCTCTTGATTTTTTTCTTCTATAACTATAAGAAGGATTCATTTAATGTTTCATTATGGATGAATCAATTAGTATTGATGCTTTATTACACTGTCTTTTATGAGATGACTCATAGACCTTACATATTGGAATTCTATATCATTGATATTCTTTTTCTTTCTTTCTCTCATCCTTCCATTTATCCACACCTTTCTTCTGTATTTTGCTTTCAATTTTGAATTCAAGTTTATTCAAAAAAAATTCAGTTGCTACAAAGATATGATTGATTTCTCATATCTTGACTGGTTCTTTAGATCCAGATAATACGAAGTGATGAGTTGGTTTTCATACTACCGGGCTGGTCTTTTTTTAATCCTAACCCTAAAAAAAACCAACGAGTCACACACTAAGCATAGCAATTATATGAAAAGTTCAATCGAATTTTTATTCAACCCTATAGAATTAAGAATTCGAATTGCTTGCGTTGATTGGCCAGAAAAAGAATTAAAGTTTTCTTATTCTTCTTCCTTGTCTATAAAAATCCAAATTTTGATGCCTAATACCCCATAGATAGTCCGAACTGTATAGCAACAATAATCAATTTTAGCTCGAATAGTTTGTAGGGGAACTCTACCCTCTCTGATCCATTCGACACGTGCAATTTCTTTTCCGTCGATACGACCTGCAATTTGTACTTGAATTCCTTTTGTATCTGCTTGTTCAGTTAATTCAATAGCCTTTTTCATTGCTTTTCGAAATGAAACTCGATTCTTTAATTGTCCGGCTATAAATTCCGCAAGAATATTAGGGTTTCCATAAGGTTTTGCAATTCTTGTGATAGCAATGTTAAGTTTTCGGTTCACATAATGAAATTCTTTTTGTAGATTCATCTGTAATTCTTCGATTCCTTGCGGTTTACTTTCGATTAATAACTTTGGGAATCCCATAAAGATTATGACCTGGATCAAATCGATTCTTTTTTGAATCTCTATACGTGCAATTCCCTCGGCGCCAGAGGATATTCTCATATTTTTTTGTACATAATTTTTTATAAAATCTCTTATTTTTTGATCTTCTTGTAGACCCTCAGAATAATTTTTTGGTTGTGCAAACCAAAGAGAATGATGACTTTGGGTTGTACCAAGTCTGAAACCAAGTGGATTTATTTTTTGTCCCATACTACCCCACTACTATACATATTGTGATATACCATAGTTGTCTTTTTCCATCTAGGTTTTTTTAACGAATATAGTGATACAAATTCATATTCATCTAAAGATATATCTTTCACTACAATAGTTATATGGCAGGTAGTTCTTTTTATCGCATAGCTACGTCCTCGAGCTCGAGGTTTGAATTTCTTCGCGGTAGTACCTTCGTTAACCTCAGCTTTACTAATTATTAAATTGGCTTCGTCGGAACCCAGAATGGAACCAGCATTTGTTGCTGCAGAATAAACCAATTTAAAAATTGGATAACATGCTCTATAGGGCATGAGTTCTAGTATCATAAGTGTTTCCTCATAGGAACGTCCGCGAATTTGATCAATTACTCTTCTTGCTTTGTCTGCAGATATACATATATGTCGACCTAACGCGTATACTTCCGTTTTTTTCTTCCGTATGCTACCTAGCGGACGCAGAGGAGGGTAGTCTTCCGTTTTTTTCCTGTTTAGTATCCTATTTAAAAAATTTGACATAAGGTTTCTCTCCTACTAATGAATCATAAGTATCTATCCAGATTTTTTTAAGATGAGATTAACGACGAGATTTATTATCACTTTTTGCATGTCCTCGGAAATTTAAAGTAGGTCCAAATTCTCCCAATTTGTGACCTACCATACGATCTGTTATATAAATAGGCAAATGCTCCTTACCATTATGAATAGCAATCGTATGGCCGATCATTGTGGGTATAATGGTAGATGCACGGGACCAAGTTACTATTATTTCTTTTTCTGCTTTTTTATTAAGCTTATCAATTTTTTTTAATAGATGATTGGCTACAAAAGGATTTTTTTTTAGTGAACGTATCACAGCT